TAGTGGCTCCGTTCCATGCCTCATTTCATAGGGAAGTCCAAAGTGGCTCTATTTCATTCTATTTCACTTCCTAGCACTTCCTATCATTTAATATCCATCCCTTTGGTCTTATTGACATAAGAGATGCCATTTATAGTCTATCTCTTTCTATATATGGAAAGTCAAGAAATTCTCATCGAAACATCGAGAAATTGTGCATATAGAAAACTCTAAAGAAAGAAAAAAAGGAGACCCATGCCATGATTTTCAAATCTTTTCTACTTAGTAGTCTAAGTTTCTCGATGAGGATAATTAATTCGGTCGTTGTGGTCGGACTCTATTATGGATTTCTGACCACATTCTCCATAGATCCCTCTTAGATCTTCTTTCTCCAATCTTGGGTTAGGGAAGAAGGAGATATTCGCGACTACTGGTGGTTTCATTATGGGGCAGCTCATGATCTTCATATCGATCTATTATCCACCTCCGCATCTATTCTTTCTTAGCTAAACGGGTGGAAGATCCATCCAATTTGGTTATATCATGAACTCGAAAAACGGATCTGAATGTGACTGAAATGCACGATCTTCACAGGTATCACTTTTCACGATACCTAAACCTAAAAGGTGGAATAGCGATTTTCGAACCATTTCCTATAAGAGAAAGGTTTCCATTACTTTGAGAAATGGATTCTATATCAAACTATAGCTATTGCATTAAAGAAGAAAAGAAACTAATAGAAGTCGAAGACGCGGAATGGTAGTGAATAGAGAAAAAGATTCTTCTGATTTTCTTGTTCCTGAAAATATTCTATCTATCTCCTAGACGCTGTAGAGAATTGAGAATTTTCATGTCTTTCAATTCTCGTACTCGTAATTGGAAAATTACGGAAGGAGATCCATCATTTTGCAATGAAAACAACATAAAAAACTCTGGACAATTTCGAAATCAGACCAAGCGTCTTAATACATATGCAAAAAAATTCATTATTGGCCCACCATTGATTACAAGATTTAGCTTTTATGAATCGCTATTGCTTTGATACGAATAATGGCAGTCGTTTCAGTATGTTAAGGATACAGATGTATCCACAATTCATTTAGAGTTACTTAATAGCCTATTTCTTATACTATATCTCTCCCCCGTGAAATTCTCGAGCCGAAAGATGGATGCATATGCTGTGTTTCATTTTGCTAAATGATATCGATTAAATGGTGTATCAATTCTATAAATTGGATATAGCAATAAATAAATCAGCAAAATTCTTTTATTTTAGATAGAAGAAACATTTCTTCTATCTAAAATAAAAGAATGTACCCTTCTATCCAAATCCAATTTGCATCGATAAAATAAATCCAAATTCTAGATTCCAGCAGTAGATGAATAATTGCAAATTTTTGTGTGTACGAGATTCGAATAACTTCAAAATAACTGACATAATTTTTTATTTTTCCTGATCAGAAAAATACATGAAAAAGAAAGGAGGTAGAAAAATTTTTTGATTTATGGTTAAAGAAGAAAAACAAGAAAACAGGGGTTCTGTTGAATTTCAAGTATTCAGTTTCACCAATAAGATACGGAGACTTGCTTCACATTTGGAATTACACAAAAAAGATTTTTCATCGGAAAGAGGTCTACGAAGACTTTTGGGAAAACGTCAACGTTTGCTGGCTTATTTGGCAAAGAAAAATAGAGTACGTTATAAGAAATTAATAAGTCAGTTGGATATTCGGGAGAAGTAATTTAATCGTTCGAATTTTTTTCTTATTTTATTAGTAGTCTTTTTTTCTTATTTTATTAGTAGTCTTATAGTAGTCTTAGATTTTGCATTTTGATGAGCCTCGTTTTGAGGAATTCATGGAATAATGAATTAAGGAAGAAAAAAGAATAAGAACAAGGATACATAACATAAAAAAAAGAATAGATAAGACGATATTCGCCCTCCCCCCACATATTTTATTTCTTCTCCTATACAAAAACTAGCAAGACCCACTCCGTTGATAATTCCATCAATAACACTTTTATCAAAAAAATGCGTTAGTTCGGCAAATCTTCTTATACCCAGGATAAAGACCCTAGTATACAAAATATCTATATAACCACGATTATATGACCAGCTGTATACCTTTTTTTTTACTTGATGCAAAAAGTTCTTTTTGGAATTTCCTTTTACAAGGGAATTTTTCAAATTCAAATTCTGAAAAAAAGAATAAGAGGATCCATAGCATAGATATGCTATGAATAAACCAAAAATAGCTAAACTTACAGAAGAAATTGCATTAGTGATAAATTCATATGAATTTATGGAAGAATTAGAACTTTCCTGGAAAAAGCTTATTGAAGGGGTTAGCCACTTTGATAATATGGTTAACTCCGATGTTCCATTATCTATTACTCCATTATCAAAATGGATTCCTATGGATCCAATGAACAAAGTAAAAAGCAATAATATAAGAAGAGGAAATAGCATAGTATTTCCCGTTTCGCGAGGATAGACAAAAGTATTTTTAGCTCCAAGGGGAGTACTAAAGAACCCCATCCTATTTCTTGTATTACCAGAAATTTTTGGTATATTTTGTGAATAAAAAGAAACGCCACTCTTCATTGTTGATAAAACAAAATCTCTATTGACTTCTTTGGGTATGCTTTTTCCCCATAAGGATAGTGAATACAACGAACCTTCTTTAGTACTACTATAATTTTGAAAATAAACACGCAAATACCCATCAAAAGTAAGTAAATATATTCGAAACATATAAAATGCAGTTAATCCTGCAGTAAAAGAAGCTATTATTCCAAAAAAAGGTGAATACAACCAACTATTACTAAGGATTTCATCTTTGGACCAGAAGCAAGCAAGAGGTGGAATACCACAAAGAGAAAGTGTACCACATAAAAAAGTAGTTCTTGTAATAGGAACATATTTTTTTAAACCGCCCATAAGAACCATATTCTGACTTTTATCTGGTGAATATCCAACAAGAGGTTCCATTGAATGAATAACGGACCCGGATCCCAAGAACAATAAAGCTTTCGAATAAGCATGAGTGATCAAATGGAATAAAGCTGCTTGATAAGAACCTATACCTAGAGCTAACATCATATAACCCAATTGAGACATTGTAGAATAGGCTAAACTTCTTTTAATATCTCTCTGAGCAAGAGCTAAAGTTGCTCCTAAGAAAAGTGTTATTGTACCTACTAAAGAAATGAAACTCATTATAAATGGTAGGGATCTGAAAAGAGGAAGAAGTCGAGCTATAAGAAAAATCCCCGCAGCAACCATAGTCGCTGCGTGTATAAGAGCCGAAATGGGAGTGGGTCCTTCCATAGCATCGGGCAACCATACGTGAAGAGGGAATTGCGCAGATTTTGCAACTGCACCAAGAAATAATAAAAAAGCACACAAAGTAGTTAGTAATGAATTAATTCCATTATTAGGAATCCAGTTATTAGCTATTTTGAACAAATCCCGAAACTCTAAACTACCTGTTATCCAAAAAAAACCTAAAATTCCTAATAACAGACCAAAATCCCCTACACGATTAGTTACAAAAGCTTTTTGACAAGCACTCGCTGCAATTGGTCGTGTAAACCAAAAGCCTATCAATAAATAGGAACACATCCCCACAAGTTCCCAAAAAAAATAAATTTGTATCAAATTGGAACTAGTAACCAATCCCAACATGGAAGTATTAAAAAAACTTATATAAATGAAAAATCTCAAATATCCCTCATCGTGAGACATATAATCGTCACTATAAATAAGAACCAAGATTCCTACAGTAGTAATTAGTATTAACATAATAGAAGTAAGGGGGTCGATCAAGTATCCAAATTCTAAGGAAAAATCATTATTGATGGTCCAAGACCATAGATATTGATAGATAGAACTCCCTTTTATTTGTTGAATAGACAGGTGAACTGAGAATACCAGAGCTATACTTAAGAATAAAACACTAGGAAAAGCCCATATGCGACGAAGATTTTTTGTTGCTGTCGGAATAAGAAAAAGTCCAAACCCCATTGACATAATAACTGGAAGTGGGAGAAGAGGGATTACCCAGGCATATTGATATGTATGTTCCATAAGAAAAGAAATAGCAATTTTTAGTTGAAATTTATAGTTCTTTTTTTCTCTAAAATAAAATTGTTTCCGATTCACCAAACCTATTCTTATCTCTTTCTGAAGGAATTCAAAAAACTAAATAAGAATAAGAAAAAATACAGGAATTCTGAATTTTTTTCCAAATTTGTCTCATTGAAATATTCCAAAATTCAGAATGGGTTTAGTTGCTTAAATAAAAAAAAAGTTAATCAAAGAATTTAGTTATTTAGTTATTAGATAAAAAAGATAGTTATTAAAATACAAAAAAAAGAATTGAATCATTTTACTTTCTATTCCTATTCTTTTTTGTATTTATTTCCTTCTGTTAAAATGAAATACCTCTCTTGTTTCGTAACAGATTGATTGAATTTCAACTACATTTCCATATTTCTATTTTATATTTATCGGAAATTCTCGAATATTCCTTACTTCATATAAAATGGAAATCCTAATGACTAGAATTATCTAAGTTTTAGAATGTCTTGTTTAAGAGACTCATTTTTTTTTTTATTTTGACTGGAATTCAATTCTTGGATACCTTCTCAACTTAATTAACTATTTGAATTTGAATTTTACCTTCGCTTCGTTTTATCTCCCCATATTATATGGGGGCTTATCCCTCATACCGGAGTATATTAGATTTATATATTTTGATATATAAATTGATTTAAATGGAAAACCTTTGTATATAATATATCTTTGTATATATTGTATATTATTAAAACAAAGTATAAAATATATATGAAAAATACGCTAAAAACTCTTGTGTTATCCACATTAGACAAAATAAAATAAAAATGGAAATTTCATTATCTTTCAGTATCTAAGTATAAATACTAAGAAAAAACAGAAAGAAGGATTGATTCGCAACAATAGATGTCTTTCACATACAACTAGAAAAAAAATTTCCCCTTTGAATGGCAGTTCCAAAAAAACGTACTTCGATGTCAAAAAAGCGTATTCGTAAAAATATTTGGAAGAAAAAGACTTATTTTTCCATAGTACAATGTTATTCCTTAGCAAAATCAAGATCATTTTTGAGCGGCAACGAGCAGCCAAAACCAAAAGGTTTTTCCGGGCAACAAACAAATAATCAGGTTTTGGAATAATCTAAATTGACCTATCTCAAAGAAATTCCAATTATTTCATATGAATGAATAATTTGGATTAATTAATGAATGTACTTTCATGTGTCGAATTCCTGGGTACAATATTCTTAGAACTAATCCTTCTGTTATTCTGTTATATAGAACAAAATATTGTGTCCTCGGTATTCTTTTCCTATCAAAGATCAAAGAACTTTTGATAATAGAATCCTCTTAAAAAAAATGGGAGGATTCCTTTATCAAAAGTAGAGTATTCCTGCAATAGGATTTACTATTTCTACCTATCTTATCCAAAATTCACAAATAAATTAGTTTAGGACTGATAAATCATATTAATAAGAGTGTAAAGGCTTTGATTCTAGAAACTTTTTCAAAATACAAAACTCTTTGTATTTAATGATGAAATTTGAATTTTCCTAAATTCTATGGACGCTCCCAATCTCGACGATTCGCGACAAAATAACTATTATTCTTTTAAGTTAACTATTATTTCATATTTCAAGTTAGCCGCCATGGTGAAATTGGTAGACACGCTGCTCTTAGGAAGCAGTGCTCAAGCATCTCGGTTCGAGTCCGAGTGGCGGCATTCTCGAAAAAGAATACAATAGATTAGAAAATGGATTCAATTCGAAATTTCCAATTTTGTAATGGGACCTTCTCCTTATGCTATTTCCAACTTTAGAACATATACTAACTCATATCTCTTTCTCAACCATTTCGATTGTGATTATGATTCATTTGATAACTTTATTAGTTCGTGAACTTAGGGGATTACGTGATTCGTCAGAAAAAGGAATGATAGCTACTTTTCTCTCTATAACAGCATTCTTAGTTTCTCGTTGGGTTTCTTCGGGACATTTTCCATTAAGTAATTTATATGAGTCATTGATCTTCCTTTCATGGGCTTTGTATATTCTTCATACTATTCCTAAGATACAGAACTCTAAAAATGATTTAAGCACAATAACTACGCCAAGTACTATTTTAACGCAAGGCTTTGCCACGTCAGGTCTTTTAACTGAAATGCATCAATCTACAATACTAGTACCCGCCCTCCAATCTCAGTGGTTAATGATGCATGTCAGTATGATGTTACTAAGCTATGCAACTCTTTTGTGCGGATCCTTATTATCTGCTGCTCTTCTAATCATTAGATTTCGAAAGAATTTCTATTCTTTTTCTAAAAATAAAAATAGAAATTTACTTAAAACATCTTTATTTAGTGAGATTCAATATTTCTATGCAAAAAGAAGTGCCTTAAAAAATACCTCTTTTCCTTCATTTCCAAATTATTACAAATATCAATTAACTGAGCGTTTGGATTCTTGGAGTTATCGTGTTATTAGTCTAGGATTTACACTTTTAACCATAGGTATTCTTTGTGGAGCAGTATGGGCTAATGAGGCGTGGGGATCCTATTGGAATTGGGATCCTAAGGAAACTTGGGCATTTATTACCTGGACCATATTTGCAATTTATTTACATAGTAGAACAAATCCAAATTGGAAAGGTACCAATTCCGCATTTATAGCTTCGATAGGATTTCTTATAATTTGGATCTGCTATTTTGGTATCAATCTTTTAGGAATAGGTTTACATAGTTATGGTTCATTTACATTACCATCTAAATGATTACATAACATAAAACCTTGATAAAATGGAGATTTTTTACCATTTTTGTTTGATTTGAGAACCCCTTTGAAGGTCTTTTCAAAGGGGTTCTCAAATCAAACAAAAATTCGAAATAGATCTAATTAGACTTTTTTCGTTTTTTCGGAATTTTTTGGTTTTTCCATTATGAAATATAGAGTAGACTAGTTAAAAAAAGAAAATCCTATTTAGGATAATAATTGGATAAGAGAGCCTCTACCCTGTCAACGGATAGCGAGAGAACAAAATCTGGATAGATACCAATTCCTATTACTGGTAAAAAGATACAGATTAAAAGAAAGAGTTCTCGCGGTCCAGAATCCACAAAATTTGCTTTTGGAACATGAAATAACTTGTATCCATAGAACATCTGGCGTAACATAGATAATAAATAAATAGGAGTTAATATCATTCCTATTGCCATTACAAAAGTAATTAGCATTTTTGGCATTAACATAAATTTAGGACTAGTAATTAGTCCAAAAAATACTACTAATTCTGCAACAAAACCGCTCATTCCTGGTAAGGCAAGAGAAGCCATTGAAAAGCTACTAAACATAGTAAACATTTTTGGCATTGGTATAGATATCCCCCCCAGTTCTTCGAGATAAACAAGACGCATTCTATCACAAGCCGTTCCCGCCAAGAAAAATAGTGTAGCACCGATAAATCCATGAGATAATATTTGTAAAATAGCTCCATTTAGTCCAATGTTGGTTATGGAACCAATTCCTATAATTATGAAACCCATGTGAGATACAGAGGAGTAGGCTATTCTTTTTTTGAAATTTCGTTGACCAAGAGAAGTTGAAGCTGCATAGATTATTTGCACCGCTCCTATTATTACCAACCAAGGGGAAAAAAGATAATGAGCATGAGGTAACAATTCCATATTGATCCGAATCAACCCATATGCTCCCATCTTTAATAGGATTCCCGCTAAAAGCATACATGTACTGTAATGCGCTTCTCCATGGGTATCTGGTAACCACGTATGTAGAGGTATAATTGGCAATTTGACAGCATAAGCAATAAGGAAGCCAAAATAAAGTAGTATTTCCAATGTTGCAGGGTATGATTGATTAATCAATCTTTCCAAATCTAATCTTGGTTCGTTCGAACCATATAAGCCCATACCTAGAACTCCGATTAAGAAAAAAATGGAACCGCCTGCAGTATACAAAATAAACTTGGTAGCTGAATATAGACGCCTCTTTCCCCCCCACATGGATAAAAGTAAGTAAACAGGAATTAATTCTAATTCCCACATGATAAAAAAAAGTAAAAGGTCTCGTGAAGAAAATAATCCTATTTGACCGCTATACATTGCTAGCATCAGGAAATAGAATAATCGCGAATTCCGCGTAACTGGCCAAGCCGCTAAAGTAGCTAAAGTAGTGATAAATCCTGTCAATAAAATAGATCCTAATGAAAGTCCATCGATTCCCAATCTCCAGTGGAAATCAAAAACATCTATCCATTTATAATCCTCCCTTAATTGCATTAAGGGATCCTCTAATTGGAAATGATAACAGAATGCATAAGTCATTAGAAGGAATTCTAATAAACAAATAGATATAGTATACCACCTAACGATTTTGTTTCCTTTATGAGGTAAAAAGAAAATTAATGAACCTGCAAATATCGGTAAAACAACAAGTATTGTTAACCAAGGAAAATAACTCATGATAAAGTAATAAAGACAAGATACGTTTTGACCAGAAAAGCCCATGCTCAATTATTTTGAGCACAGGCTTCTTCGGTAAAGAGGAATCAGACGATTCAAGTGGAGTTTTTTGTAACGTATCAATAAGATAGAGCCATGCTGCGGGTTGTTTCAGGACCTAAATAAACGCGGACACTTAAAAAATCTGTTGGGCAGGCGGATTCGCATCTCTTACAACCCACACAATCTTCGGTTCTCGGCGCAGAAGCGATTTGCTTCGCTTTACATCCATCCCAAGGTATCATTTCTAATACATCTGTTGGACAAGCTCGTACGCATTGAGTGCATCCTATACATGTATCATAAATTTTTACAGAATGTGACATTGGGTCTAGAAATTTTCCTTTTCAACATAAAAATTTTCGATCTGGTAAAAATAAAATTAGTACTATATAAGTTAGATGTATTGTAGACACCAGACGAAGCAATGGTTTATCCAAACTTTAATAAATAATGCAATATATTTCTTAATCTGTTTGTGAGAAAGCGTGAAAAGATCCAAGAGACTTGAATTTAAGGCTTCAACAGTCATAATTATACGAATTCTACATACTAATTCGAATTAGCCGATAAATTTGCTATTATCTTTACAATATAAATTATTGCAATTTTAATATTGCGATATCAATGAATTACAAAAATGCAAAGATAAGTAAAAAAGAATATTCTGAAACAACCTACTTCAAAAATGGTTATTCTCAAATAAAAATAAGACAAGAAGACTAAAATTTTAGTAATCTTAATGCTCCATATTATTATATAATATATGTGCCTTTGTTTAGAGGATTCTATGTCTAATTATTCAAAAAATTCGATTGATTGATACGAGTTGATTTCCTGTTACGATGGATGGAAGAAAGAATGGATAGTCCAATAGCTGCTTCAGCGGCCGCAAGGGCTATAACAAAAATTGCGAAAATGTCTCCTTTTAATTGGCGACTATCAAATAGATCAGAAAATGTTACGAGATTTAGATTAATTGAATTCAGTATAAGTTCAAGACATATTAGAGCTCTAACCATGTTTCGGCTTGTGATCAATCCATAGATACCAATCGAAAATAAATAGACACTCAAAAAAAGTACATGCTCAAACATCATTAACTAACTCCTTATCAATCTCGATTCATTTCAATATGAGGACAAGAATTGAACCGATTCAATTAATTAGAATAGAACAATTACGCAACAAAAGAGAAAAGAAAGTATTTGTTGTGTTGACAGTAGATGAATTTTACTAAATCAAAATTGTTATTCTTTAGTTATTTTTTTAGATTTGAAATTCTAAGAATTTCTTATTGTCTGGCCATAGTAATTGCACCTATTAAAGAAACTAGAAGAATTAGAGAAATGAGTTCAAACGGAAGATAAAAATCAGTTGCTAAATGAATTCCAATTTGTTGAACGTTATTTATGAGACCCTGCTCTACTATTTGGTTTGATCTTGTAGTCCAAAGAATTCCATACCACGACGTATCTGAGATAGTAGTCATTAGTGAAAAAGGAATAGCTATACAAACGAGTGAAGTAAACCCATCTCCAATAGTCCAATAATTCTTATTTTTAGACCACTCTGAGCCATTTACAAACATTACTGCAAATATGATCAAGACATTTATGGCTCCCACATAAATAAGAAGTTGTGCGACAGCTACAAAGTAGGAATTCAATAAAAAATAGAATAAGGATATACAAACAAGAACTAATCCCAGCGAAAAGGCAGAATAAATTGGGTTGGTAAGTAATACTACTCCTAGACCCCCTAGTAGAAGAACAAATCCCCCAAATAGAACAAGAATCTCATGTATTGGTCCAGGTAAATCCATTATGGATAAGAAGAAATTAATAGTATAAAATTTTTCATGAACTGACTAAAACTCAAAAATTCAAGGAAAGAAAAAGGGATTAGGATATTTATATATATAAATTGTATAGTTAGAAATCACATCACGAAAATTTACTCTCATTTTATTTTAAATCATGAATAATTTGTAAAAAGCAGTAGTTATTCATTTTTCTTTCTAGTTAGTAAAAAATTATTGGATTTTTCTAACAAAAAAAGCCTAGTACCTAGTAATCAGTAATTGTTCTGGAATTCCGAGATTTTTCTTCGTCTATTTTACTTTGAGGCGAATTCCTAATTGTTTGAATTGTGTAATCTCCCATTATGGAGACTGGTAACCGACTCAAAGCAATTTGATTGTAATTCAATTCATGACGATCATAAGTAGAAAGTTCATATTCTTCAGTCATTGATAAACAGTTTGTCGGACAATATTCAACACAGTTACCACAAAATATACAAACTCCGAAATCAATACTATAATTAAGCAATTGTTTCTTTTTAATATCTTTTTCAAATCTCCAATCCACAAGGGGTAGATCTATCGGGCATACACGAACACATACTTCACAAGCAATACATTTATCAAATTCAAAGTGTATTCGTCCCCGGAAACGCTCTGATGTAATTGATTTTTCATAAGGGTAGTGAATCGTTATAGGTAAACGATTTGTGTGGGATAAGGTAATTATGAAACCTTGACCAATGTATCTTGCGGCACGTATTGTTTGTTGACCATAACTAATGAACCCAGTTATCATAGGGAACATATTCTAAATATCTATGAAAAAGGTATGTTTCTTTCTCTTGTTTGAGAGAACTTTTGTGTTGAGGATGTTCTTACTGTTATTGTATTATCTTATTTATAGCGAAACTAGTTGGAAAGAAGTTGTTAATAAGAGATTGCCCAGAGAAATAGGTAAAAGAAATTTCCATCCAAGATTTAATAACTGATCCATTCTCATCCGGGGTAAAGACCATCTTATTGTGATAGAAATGAAGAGAAATAGAAAAGCTTTAGTTAATGTAATAAGGATACCGATTATCATTTCAAAAATTCCCACAATTTTATTCATTTGGAAAAATCCCCAAAAGGATATATAGGGAATAGAAAAATTCCACCCGCCTAAGTAGAGAACAGTTACAAATAAGGAGGAAACTAATAAATTTAGGTAAGAAGCAAGATAAAATAAACCATATTTTATACCGGAATATTCGGTTTGATAACCCGCTACTAATTCTTCCTCCGCTTCTGGTAAATCAAAGGGTAATCTTTCGCATTCTGCCAAAGAAGAAATTAGAAAAACTAGAAAACCTATAGGCTGACGCCAAAGATTCCATCCAAAAAAACCATATTTTGACTGTGCTTCAACTATATCAACCGTACTTGAACTGTTAGATAATCATAGTCGATGATAACATCACAGTTCCCACCGCTATTCCAAAACCGTACATGAAACCTTAGCTTCATACGGCTCCTCTATGATCAGAAAAAAGGATTATTTCTTTTCGGTTTTATCCCCCGGGCGTAGATAGAATTAGGTAAGATAAAATGGATCGGAAAGTCCTAAATTAAACCAAAGCAATTCCGTCTGCTAAAATAATAAAAAAGCGCTTCCGAATTGATCTCAGCCTTTATTTTATATAATAAAATGGCAGTTTTTTCTTGTTCAGTAATAACTTAATATTGGAATAAAACACTCGTTATAGCAATTAATAAATGAAAAGAATTGGATATTAGTTCATGAGGAATTCAATTCTGTATGAATATAAATAAAAGAAAGAATAAATAAAGATCCTTTTTTGTATTGCATTACATATCTTTTGTCCTATTCTTCTTTCCCGGGGAAGGGGGTACTTAAAAAGAAAAAAGAAATAAAGGGTTAATTCGTTCTTGATAGCTATTTCCTTAACAAGTGAATGGGAATATACTCTGAATCGGAATCCGAAGAAAGTACTACTTGATCATTTCCACCAATTTCAAGTCCTTATTATGATTCCTTTTATGAGCAAAAATGTCTAATGATTTAGATTCTCTCATTACTAATCCTTTATGTACTTTAGTGTTCCTAATCCCTCACTAACTTTTTTTGGATTCTTTTATATGGTTATAAGTTCTAGTAATAATTAAAAATATTCTAGTACTAGTAATAGAATTCCATATCGCGAATCCTTTATTCTTGCCCGCTTCAAGATATGATGACTAATCAAACAATCTCAATCTTGGGGTAAAGAGTTTACACTGCTTATGTTTACTTCCACTTTTTTCTTGTACGTAGGAAATGAGATTTTTTATTTTTACTACAAATTAATAAGCAGTTTTGTTTCACTCATGTAGCTATCTAGTTTAACTTACCGACCTGAATCCAGAATAAGAAAAGGAAGATAAGTATTCAATGCATTTTAGGAGAAAAATGCCTTTTTTAACGAATCACACGTAGAGATATTGCTAGTACACAAAAAGTTAATGGTATTTCATAACTAATAGATTGAGCAGCTGCTCGCAGACCGCCTGAAAAAGAATATTTATTATTTGAGCTATATCCTGCCATAAGAAGACCAATAGGAGCAATACTAGAAATGGCAATCCATAAAAAAACACCAATACTAAGATCAGATAAAACAAAATGATATCCGAAAGGGATAACTAAAAAACTTAATAAAACGGATATGACTGCTATAGAGGGTCCAATGCTAAATAAAGGAATCTCTCCTCGGGATGGAAGGATATCCTCTTTAAAAATCAGCTTAGTTCCATCTGCTATAGCTTGAAGCAGTCCCAAGGGGCCTGCATATTCAGGACCAATGCGTTGTTGTATCGATGCGGATATTTCTCTTTCTAACCACACAATTACGAGTACTTCTATTGTGATTCCCAGTAGGAGGGTCAAAATAGGTAGAATCCATATCAGTCCATAGACTTCTTTTAATAATTCCAATTTCGAAAAAGAATTGATAGTTTCTACCTCTACCCTATCTATTATCATTTCAACGATCAACTTCCCCCATAATGATATCTATACTACCTAATATCGTCATGATATCAGCCAATTTCATTTTTTTAACTAGCTGAGGAAGAATTTGCAAATTAATAAAACCAGGTGGACGAATTTTCCATCTCCAGGGGAAAAGACTGTCATCTCCTACCAGAAAAATTCCTAATTCACCTTTTGGAGCTTCTACTCTTACATAAAGTTCTTGCTTTGATAATTCAAAATTAGGGGAAGGTTTTTTACCAAGAAATCTATATTCAAAATCATTCCATTCCGAATTCTTTGCTTTCTTAAAGCGTCGGGCTTCTAAATTCTCATAAGGACCTCCAGGAATTTTCTCTATAGCCTGTTGAATAATTTTGACGGATTCCTTCATTTCACCAATTCGTACTAAATAGCGAGCTAATGAATCTCCTTCTTTTTGCCATTGGACTTTCCAATCGAATTGATTGTAAGACTCGTAAGCATCAATTTTACGAAGATCCCATTGTATTCCAGAAGCTCGTAACATTGGTCCTGATAAGCCCCAATTTACAGCTTCTTCTCCACTAATAAAACCTACTCCTTCAACTCGTTCTAAAAAAATAGGATTCCGTGTAATAAGTTGTTGATATTCAACAACTCCTCGTAAAAAATAATCACAGAAATCTAAACATTTATCCATCCACCCATAAGGTAGATCGGCAGCTACTCCTCCGATGCGAAAGTAATTATGCATCATTCGCATACCTGTAGCAGCTTCAAATAGATCATATATCAATTCTCTCTCTCTAAAAATGTAGAAAAAAGGAGTCTGTGCGCCTAGATCCGCCATAAAAGGCCCAAGCCATAACAAATGAGAAGCTATACGGCTCAATTCTAACATAATTACCCGAATATAGCTGGCTCTTTGAGGTATTTGAATATTCTCCAAAAATTCTGGTGCATTTACCGTTATTGCTTCTGTAAACATGGTAGCTAAATAATCCCACCGTGTTACATAAGGCAAGTATTGTATAATAGTTCTGTTTTCTGCGATTTTTTCCATCCCTCTGTGTAAATAGCCTAATATGGGTTCACAATCAACAACATCTTCACCATCGAGAGTAACGATCAGTCGAAGAACACCATGCATTGATGGGTGCTGAGGACCCATGTTGACTATCATTAGATCCTTTCTTGTAAGCGGTAGACTCATAATTCTTTTTTCTTCCTTAATTCATTATTCCATGAATTCCTCAAAACGAGGCTCATCAAAATGCAAAATCTAAGACTACTATAAGACTACTAATAAAATAAGAAAAAAAGACTACTAATAAAATAAGAAAAAAATTCGAACGATTAAATTACTTCTCCCGAATATCCAACTGACTTATTAATTTCTTATAACGTACTCTATTTTTCTTTGCCAAATAAGCCAGCAAACGTTGACGTTTTCCCAAAAGTCTTCGTAGACCTCTTTCCGATGAAAAATCTTTTTTGTGTAATTCCAAATGTGAAGCAAGTCTCCGTATCTTATTGGTGAAACTGAATACTTGAAATTCAACAGAACCCCTGTTTTCTTGTTTTTCTTCTTTAACCATAAATCAAAAAATTTTTCTACCTCCTTTCTTTTTC